GATTTCAATCAGTGGAATCGACCCCTTCGCTACATAAAAAACGATAAATTTGAACAAGCTATCCGAAATGAAATGTCACATTATTTTTTTGACCGATGTAAAAGTGATGGAAAATATCGAATGACTTTTACGTGTCCTGCTAGTGTATCGATTTTTTTGGAAAGGCTAAAAAGAAGGCTGTTATCCCCGGAACTGTGGCCTTATTTCTTCGATGATAATCCACCGGACCCATACGATTTTTGGATTTTTACCAACGAAAAAAAAGAAAGAAAAGAAAAAAAAGCATTTCTAAATCGAATCAAATCTCTCGAGAAAAAATCTAGTTTTTTGAATAGACTCGAAACAAGAACTCGATTATGTAATGATGATTCTAGAAACAAATACTTACCAAAAAGGTATGATCCTTTATTGAGCGGATCGCGTCGAAAAACAATCGAAAAAAATGCAATCCTGAAAAAAACTTCGAAAAAAAAATTTTTTCAAAATTTTCGGATAAATAAATTGCATCAAATCCTCGTTCCGTACACCGATAAACTAGGAGAATTTATAGAGATACAGAATAAAGAGCGAAAGATTTATGCGGAGGATATCAAAAATGAGGAATTACCGATCATTGACAAGATCGTTGACACGGTCATTGAAAAGTTTCTTCCTCCCGTCGTTGATACTTTTCGCCTTGTGCTCAACACTCACAAATGGATTTGTTTGGCTCGGTTACAGGCTATTGTCGCGGGAAATATCCACTACGCGATAGCTGTGCAATGTACGTTTTGGAGGCATACAGCTCCTGGTACCTCTTATTTGTCTAATTTGATAGGCTTCAGGAATTTAAAGAATGTGTGTCTAAAATGTTATGAAGACATTCTATCGAAATCCCATTTTAATTGGGATCTTTTGATGAGGACTGGTTACGCACATGTGAGGTATGAACATATGGGTTATCTGGGAGACTTTATTCGGAAAATAGAGTACGCTCTAGAAGAAAAACTAGACGAGTATTACGCTTACCTAAACTTTGGCTGTGGCTCTCTAGTTACTTCTTGGTATACCCTTGATTGGCTAGATCAAAATTATTATCAGAATAAGAAAAAGTTCGAAAAAGAAAAGTCCGAAAAAGAAAAGTTCGAAAAAGAAAAGTTCGAAAGACCAAAGGCAGAAAGAGCAAAATTAGAAAAGTTAAAAAGAAAACATGAAATGCTTTTTTTAAAAAAAGTATTATTTTTCCTACATGATGATGCTAATGATGCTAATAGTCAAAACAGAAACATAAGTCAAAATAAAATAAACGAAATCAGTAAAAAAATTCCTCGATGGGAATACAAATTAATCACTGAGTTAGAACAACAATCAGGAGAATTTCAAGATATTCCCGAAGATTTTGAAATTCGTTCAAGAGAAGCCAAAGAGGTAGTGATTTTTACTGATATCAAAGATGATAAAGATGATCCTGATGAAATGGAAGAAATGTCTACGACACGCTATTTAGAACAACCGGACTTTGATCGAGATCTAATCAAGGGGTCTGTGCGGGCGCAAAGGCGCAAAGTAGTTATTTGGAAAGTGTTTCAAGGAAATGCGCATTCCCCCCTTTTTGTGTACAGAATCAAAAAATCCATTTTCTTTTCTTTAACATCTAATATGTTTGAATTGATTAAATCCATTTTTAGAAATAGGGTGTGGAAAGGGGAAGCATTCCAAATTGTAGAGTCTACAAACGAACAAACAAAAAGAGAAGAAAATAGAATAGAAATAGAAGACGAAGACGAAGAAAAAAAAGAGATGGAGATACTAGAGGAAGAGGCGCGAATGAAGATAGCGGAAGCTTGGGATAATGCCCATACTTATGGGCAAGGAATAAGAGCTTGTTTGTTGCTAATTCAATCTATTTTTAGAAAATATATTCTCTTACCTTCGTTTATAATTGCAAAAAATCTTGGGCGTATATCCCTATCCCAACGTCCTGAATGGTCTGAGGATTTTCGGGAATGGAATAGAGAGATGCATCTTAAATGTACTTATAATGGAACGCCATTATCAGAAACAGAATTGCCTGAAAATTGGTTCATAGAAGGTCTTCAGATCAAAATATTATTCCCTTTCCGTCTGAAACCTTCGCACAAACGCAAATTAAGATCTTATCAAGAAAAAGAGGATTTCCGTTTTTTAACGGTTTTTGGACTCGAAGCTAAACATCCTTTTGGTTTTCCCGAAAAACGACCTTCCTTTTGGAAACCTGTTTTGAAAGAACTGGGAAAAAAAGTTCGAAAAATGAAAAAGAACTATTTCAAAGGAAAAAAAAAAATACTTGCAAAAGTTTCCAAAGAAAACCCAATTCAATTAAGAAAAGTAGAAATCTATGAATCGAATGAAATTCAAGAAGAAAAAGATTCCATAATTAGCAATCAAATAATTAACCAATCTTTTGGTCAAACAGTATCGCCGGGTTTGACAAATTCTTCATTGACAGAAAAAAAAATAAAAGATCTGACTGAGCGAATAGGGAAAATTAGAAATCAAATAGAAAGAATAAAAAGAATTAGAAAGAAGAAAAGGAAAAATGATACTAGTCCTAACAAAACATTTAATGCTAAATTCTTAGAAAAATGGAAAATATTCAAAAGAAGAACTGTTCGATTCATTTCTAAATTTCCCCTTTATTTGAAAATTTTCATTGAACTACTATCTCGGCACAGATTTTTTTCTAGGAGTGAATGGAAACTATCAGGGGTATGGAAATCTACTATCTATTATATAGAAGAGTTTGTTTTATTTAGTAAATTTTATTTACTAAGGATATGGAAATTGATTTTATATATTATGTTTGAAGGTTGGTTTAAGATTTATTCTATTTTACTTTGTATTGTACGTGATATACGGTTTCTTTTAAATTTTGTTGTAGATCATTCAAATTTGGATATTTCTACTCAAATTAGGTTAAGAACCCTAATTGACAAAATGATGAATAACTGCATAGAGCTAATTTTTCTATCCCTGGACCTAACATTTAAGAATACTAGTAGTAATAAAAAAAAGAAAAATCTCATTCCCTTTAAAAAATCCCTTGATAAGATTAGGGATATGAAAAGCAATTTACATATTTTTTTTGACTTATCTTGCGTATCACAAGCCTATGTATTTTACAAATTATCCCAAATGCAAGTTAGTAATTTGCATAAATTAAGACCTGTTCTTCAATATCAAGGAATCTCTTTGTTTCTTAAGCCCGAAATAAAGGATTCTTTGGAAAAACAAGGAATGGTTCATTCAAAATTAAAATTAAATGATAAGAAACTTAGGAATTATGAACAAAATCAATGGAAAAAGTGGTTAAGAGGGTATTCTCCATACAATTTATCGTCGATCATATGGTCGAGATTAATGCCTGAAAAATGGCGAAATACTTCCCATTGTATAGCTACAAAGGAAAAATTAAGCAAATGCAATTCATATGAAACAGACCAAGTAAGTGATTCAAAAAAAAAAAGGGAAGTATACAAATTAGCGAATCAAAAAGAAAATTTTCACAAATCTTATCGATATGATCTTTTAGCAAATAAATTTCTTAACTCCGAAAAATTTCAAGGAAATAAGAACGGAGAGCTTTCTTGTAACACGCACAAGGACCCACTTTATGATATTCTGAAAACCACCCCTATCTATAATTATGTGGATATGCTAGCTGTGGAAAAAATGGTAAATAGAAAATATTTGCGTTGGAAAAGTTTGTATCGTAAAGAAAAAGTGGATATTGAGTCCTGTATCACGATCGATGCCAACAGGAATCCAAATATTCAACGGGAAACTAATAAGTATTTTCAAATATCTATTAAAAATGGATATTCTGAAATTTGTTATTTTAGGCTTCCAGACAATCTCCCAAAATTCCACAACGTTTTTGTTGATTGGATGGGAATGAATGAAAGAATGCTAAATTATTCTATCTCGAATCTAGAGGGTTGGTTCTTCCCAGAATTGGTCTTATTTCATCAGGCATATAAGACCAAACCTTGGTTTAGACCAAATCAATTACTTCTTTTAAATCGAAATGGAAATGAAAATAGTAGTGAAAAGAAAAAAAGAAAATTCAAAAAAAAGCAAGGAAATCAAGAAGAACCCAAAAAAGGAGAAGATTTTGGATCTGTTCTGTCACAAGAAAAATCTAGTGAAGAAAATTCTGTAAAATTGGACAGGAAAAAGAAGAAAAAGAAAAAAAGTCAACTAGATTCCTTCCTGGAACGTTATTTACTTTTTCAATGTAAATGGTGGGACAGTACTTTGGACGAAAAATTGATGAATAATATTGAGGTCTACTGTCTCTTGCTTAGACTAATGGACCCAAGAAAAATTCTCTTATCTTCAATTCAAACAAGAGAAATCGATTTGGATAGACTGACGATTCAAACTAGTCTAACTCATGCGGAATTACTGAAGAAGGGAATATTGATTATAGAACCCATTCGTCTGTTTGGAAAAATTGATGGACAACTCTTGATGTATCAAACCATAAGTACTTCGTTGGTTGATAAGAGTAAGTACCAAACAAATCCAAAATACCAAGAAGAAAGGTATGTTTCTAAGAATCATTTTGATTTCCTTATTCCTGAAAATATTTTATCGTTTCGACATCGTAGAAAATTGAGAATTCTAATTTCATTGAATTCAAAGTATCGAAACGATGAAAATAGAAATCTCCTATTTTGGAACGAAAAGAACAGAAAAAACAGCAACCAAGCTTCGCCCGAGAATAAAGGTCTTAATATAGAAGAAAATGCATTAATGAAATTAAAGCTCTTTCTTTGGCCTAATTATCGATTAGAAGATTTGGCCTGTATGAATCGGTATTGGTTTAATACCAACAATGGCAGTCGTTTCAGTATGTTAAGGATACATCTATATCCACGATTGAAAATGGAAAATTCGTAGATAAGAACTCTATACCCGTCTATCATATAGAATAGAAAGTATATGATAGACGGGTATATATGAAAATAGGAAAAAATATAGGGTATGGGGTATAGGGTATATGAAAGAAATATGCGGACCACACATTTGAGTCTTCCCTTTCATGGATATATCCAATATTAAATGAATAATGTAGGACTTCAATCTCGAAATGAATCAATAGAACTTTTTTTTTTTTAGGTCTAAACCCTTCAATGGAAAAATGGACTACTCCTTTTCTACCTCTATCTCAATCCGATTCCAGTTTGGATGGATTGATTTGAATTCAGAAAAGGAGTAGTTTTCAAATAACTTGGAATTAGATTTTTGTATATACCAATTCAAATTAATGGCATTATTATTACTGATCGGTAAAATCCATATCTTTCAAAAGGAAGGGGGAATTTTTCTATGGTAAAAAATTCATTCATTTCGGTTATTTCTCAAAAAGAAAACACAGAAAACAGGGGGTCTGTTGAATTTCAAGTATTCACTTTCACCACTAAGATAAGTAAACTTACTTCGCATTTGGAATTACACAAAAAAGACTCTTCATCTCAGAGAGGTTTGCGGAAAATTTTGGGAAAACGTCAACGACTACTGGCCTATTTGTCAAAAAAAAATAGAGAACGTTATAAAGAATTAATTGGCGAGTTAGATATTCGAGAGATAAAAACTCGTTAACTTGAAGCCTAATACCATTTGCACTTTTATTCGTTTTCATTTTGACGAACTCTTCTTTTTACGTTCAAACAATGCATGGAAGAATGACTCGGGAAAAAAAACTTATGATTGCACCAACTACAAGAAAAGACCTCATGATAGTAAATATGGGCCCTCACCACCCATCAATGCACGGCGTTCTTCGGCTGATCGTGACTCTCGATGGGGAAGATGTTATCGACTGTGAACCAATATTGGGTTATTTACATAGAGGTATGGAGAAAATTGCGGAAAATCGAACAATTATACAATACTTGCCTTATGTAACGCGTTGGGATTATTTAGCGACTATGTTCACAGAAGCAATAACCGTAAACGCACCCGAACAGCTAGGCAATATTCAAGTCCCTAAAAGGGCTAGCTATATAAGAACTATTATGTTGGAATTGAGTCGTATCGCTTCTCATTTGTTATGGCTCGGCCCTTTTATGGCAGATATCGGGGCACAGACCCCTTTCTTCTATATTTTTAGAGAACGAGAATTGATATATGACCTATTCGAAGCTGCTACCGGTATGCGTATGATGCATAATTATTTTCGTATCGGAGGAGTAGCTGCCGATTTACCTCATGGTTGGGTAGATAAATGTTTGGAATTTTGCGATTATTTTTTAATCGGCGTTGCTGAATATCAAAAACTTATTACACGGAATCCTATTTTTTTAGAACGAGTTGAAGGCATAGGCATTATTCAGGCAGAAGAAGCACTAAATTGGGGTTTATCAGGCCCAATGCTACGAGCTTCCGGAATAGAATGGGATCTTCGTAAAGTTGATCGTTATGAGTGTTACGACGAATTTGATTGGGAGGTTCACTGGCAAAAAGAGGGGGATTCATTAGCTCGTTATTTAGTACGAATGGGTGAAATGGCAGAATCCGTAAAAATTCTTCAACAGGCCTTAGAGGGAATTCCTGGAGGGCCATATGAAAATTTAGAAATACGACGTTTTGATAGAATAAAAAACCCGGAATGGAATGATTTTGACTATCGATTTATTAGTAAAAAACCTTCTCCAACGTTTGAATTGCCCAAGCAAGAACTTTATGTAAGAGTCGAAGCCCCAAAAGGGGAATTGGGAATTTTTCTGATAGGAGATCAGAGTGTTTTTCCTTGGAGATGGAAAATTCGACCACCGGGTTTTATCAACTTGCAAATTCTTCCTCAGTTAGTTAAAAGAATGAAATTGGCTGATATTATGACGATACTAGGTAGCATAGATATCATTATGGGAGAAGTCGATCGTTGAAATGATAATTGATACAACAGAACTACAAGCTATCCACTCTTTTTCCGGATTTGAATCCTTAACAGAAGTCTATGGGATACTATGGACACTTATCCCTATTTTGACTCTTGTATTAGGAATCACACTAGGTGTACTAGTAATTGTTTGGTTAGAAAGAGAAATATCTGCAGGAATACAACAACGTATTGGACCTGAATATGCCGGGCCTTTGGGAATTCTTCAAGCTCTAGCAGATGGGACAAAATTACTTTTCAAAGAGAATCTTCTTCCATCTAGAGGAGATACTCGTTTATTCAATATTGGGCCATCCATAGCAGTGATATCCATTTTACTAAGTTATTCAGTAATTCCTTTTAGTTATCGACTTATTCTAGCCGATCTTAGTATTGGTGTTTTTTTATGGATCGCCATTTCAAGCCTTGCTCCCGTTGGACTTCTTATGTCGGGATATGGATCAAATAATAAATATTCCTTTTTAGGTGGATTAAGGGCTGCTGCTCAATCAATTAGTTATGAAATACCATTAACTCTATGTGTATTATCAATATCTCTACGTGTGATTCGGTGAGACATAAACTTTCCATATTTCTTTCTAGCAAGAAAGTTGAATATCTATTTTTTATTCATCGTCGGGGTTGATAAACTAAACCGGATAGTTAGATGAGTGAAATCAAACGGCTTCCTAATTTGCTGTTAAAGCCATTCAATCTCATTTCCTATGTACAAGAATTAAGTCAAAGGAAAGAATATCAGTTCTTATGTTTCCTTTACCCCAAGTTAGATTGGTTGAGTAGTAATCATGGCTTGAAGCGGGTTCAAAAGATCAACCCCCGGGGTTTTTACTATCTATTACCATGGAGGTATTAGTATTAACCTACTGGAAGATTCAAAAAATGAGTGGATGGTTAGGAAGACTAAGATACACAAAGGATTAGTAATGGAGATTAGATAACCTTTCCAAGAGGATATTTCTACCAAAGTAATTCGAATCGGGGCTTTAAGTTGGTAGAAATTCGTAAGAAGTACTCCCCTAGATTTTGATCCAGAGTATCTTCCTATTCACCGATTAAGTAAATAACTATCAAGAACGAAGAAATCTTTTATTTGGGTAATGCCGCCCTCCCTTATTTCCCGAGAAAGTAGAATAGGAACGAACAGAAGTGGAAAGACTAGAATTGCAAAAAGAGATCTTTTTTATTCATAAATTTTTCGATTTTTTCGATAGAAATAGAATCTTTGCTAGGTAATACAATATCTAATTTCGTAATCAAAAAAAAAAAAAAAGAATAGGTTGCAATATCTCTGTGATATTCCTCAAAAAAGTTTTTTATTCAAGGATAAAGTTATTAATCAACAAAGAAAAATACAAACTTTTAAAAGATGAGATTAATTCAGAAGCACTTTATTTTTATTATAACTAGCAGACGGAATTTCATAGGTTAAATTCTAGGCCTTAGGATAAGAGTTTGACTCTCTATTGATCATGGATCCCACAAAGGGATCAAGATCAAAAATGTTGAAAGGCCCTTAGAGTTTTTTGTGACCTATGAGGAGCCGTATGAGGTGAAAATTTCATGTACGGTTCTGTAATAGCGACGGGAACAGTGATGTTATCGCCGACTATGATTATCTAACAGTTCAAGTACAGTTGATATAGTTGAAGCGCAGTCAAAATACGGTTTTTGGGGATGGAATTTGTGGCGTCAACCTATAGGGTTTATCGTTTTTCTAATTTCTTCTTTAGCCGAGTGTGAGAGATTACCTTTTGATTTACCAGAAGCAGAAGAGGAATTAGTAGCGGGTTATCAAACCGAATATTCAGGTATAAAATTTGGTTTATTTTATGTTGCTTCCTATCTAAATCTACTAGTTTCTTCATTATTTGTAACAGTTCTTTACTTGGGAGGTTGGAATCTTTCTATTCCCTACATATTCGTTCCTGAACTAACTAAAAGAAGTCAAGTTATTGGAACAATAATAGGTATCTTTATTACATTAGCGAAAACTTATCTGTTCTTGTTCATTTCTATTGCAACAAGATGGACTTTACCGAGATTGAGGATGGACCAACTATTAAATCTTGGGTGGAAATTTCTTTTACCTATTTCTCTAGGTAATCTATTATTAACGACTTCATCCCAACTTTTTTCACTGTAAAGAACTCGAATTTTTCTATCTTCAAAACCTGTCTCAAACAAGAGAAAGAAACAAGTATGAAATTATTTATAGATATTCCGATATGTTCCCTATGCTAACCGAGCTCTTGAATTCTGGTCAACAAACAATACGAGCTGCCAGGTACATTGGTCAAGGTTTCATGATTACCTTGTCCCATGCAAATCGTTTACCTGTAACTATTCAATACCCCTACGAAAAATTCATTGCATCGGAGCGTTTCCGGGGCCGAATACACTTTGAATTTGATAAATGCATTGCTTGTGAAGTATGTGTTCGTGTGTGTCCTATAGATCTACCCGTAGTTGATTGGAAATTGGAAACTGATATTCGAAAGAAACGATTACTTAATTACAGTATTGATTTTGGAATTTGTATATTTTGTGGTAATTGCGTTGAGTATTGTCCAACAAATTGTTTATCAATGACTGAAGAATATGAACTTTCTACTTATGATCGTCACGAATTGAATTATAATCAAATTTCTTTAGGTCGATTACCGGTGTCCATAACGGGCGATTACACAATTCGAACAATTTCGTCGAATTCACCTCAAATCAAAAATGTATAAAACCCTTGCATTTCCAAATTCCCAATCCCTTTGGAATCTAAGGGAATCGGGTTTTTGCTTGTTCAAGATAAACGAGCGATTGGTTGTCGAGAATCGTGGTTCATTTGGATAGAAAATTTATTTCTATTCGAATAATGATTAAATAATAAGAGTAGACCAATAACTGTATCTACCTCAATCCACACCAACCACCCTATTCACATTTTCTTCAATTAAGAAGTATCCTAAAAAGAAAAATAGGATAACTCCCCTTTTCCCGGTCGGGTCAACAAAGTCATGAAATATTTGGATTTACTTTTTCTATAAAATAAAATGGATTTACCTGGACCAATACACGATTTTCTTTTAGTTTTTCTGGGGTCGGGTCTTATATTAGGAAGTCTGGGAGTAGTCTTATTTCCAAATCCAATTTATTCGGCCTTTTCATTGGGATTGGTTCTTTTTTGTATATCTTTATTCTATATTCTATCGAATTCTTATTTTGTAGCTGCTGCGCAGCTCCTTATTTATGTAGGAGCTATAAATGTTTTAATTATTTTTGCTGTCATGTTCATGAATGGTTCAGAAGATTACGATTTCGAAGATTTTCAGCTTTGGACCGTTGGGGATGGAATTACTTCAGTGGTTTGTACAAGTCTTTTTATTTCACTACTTACTATTATTCTAGATACGTCCTGGTATGGGATCATTTGGACTACAAAAGCAAACCATATTTTAGAGCAAGATTTGATAAGTAATAGTCAACAAATTGGAATTCATTTATCAACAGATTTTTTTCTTCCATTTGAACTCATTTCAATAATTCTTTTAGTCGCTTTAATCGGTGCGATTGCTATAGCTCGTCAATAATAATAAATCTTTTAAAGGAAGAATTCTCAACTAAATCAAGGGAAAAAGAATGTGTCTAATCCCTTAATTTGAGTGCCCACCTAAAACGAAAATCAACTCAATTTCTTTTTTTTAGAATTGATCTATTCCCAACCAATTCCCTTGTTTTCTTCCATACGTATTAGAATCGACTGGATTTAATTATTGTTCAGATTGAAATGAATCAAGATTGATAAGGGGTTGAGTAATGATGCTCGAACATGTACTTGTTTTGAGTGCCTTTTTATTTTCTATTGGTATTTATGGATTGATCACAAGTCGAAATATGGTTAGAGCCCTTATGTGTCTTGAACTTATATTAAATTCGGTTAATATCCATTTTGTAACGTTTTCGGATATGTTTGATGATCGTCAATTAAGAGGAGACATTTTCTCCATTTTTATTATAGCTATTGCAGCCGCTGAAGCAGCTATTGGATTAGCTATTGTTTCATCCATTTATCGTAATAGAAAATCCATTCGTATTAACCAATCCAATTTGTTGAATAAATAATATGAATCATAGAAAAGAAAATTCGAATATTCAGAAATTACTTCCGACTGGACGGTTTGATATGGGTAAGGTATGATCATGTTTGCCGAAACATAAGAAATCAAAGGATTTTTGCGCTCGTTCATAAACAATTCATCATAAACAATTCAAGTCCATTGATTCTGATCACTCATTGATTCGTCTGGTATCTAATTACAAGATTGATTTAGAAGTTAGTTTACTAGACCGAAAATTCATGATGTTAAAAATTGTATAGATACAATGTCACACTCAGTAAAGATTTATGATACATGTATAGGATGTACTCAATGTGTCCGAGCTTGCCCCACCGATGTATTAGAAATGATACCCTGGGACGGATGTAAAGCTAAACAAATAGCTTCTGCTCCAAGGACTGAGGACTGTGTTGGTTGTAAGAGATGTGAATCCGCCTGTCCAACGGATTTCTTGAGTGTTCGGGTTTATTTATGGCATGAAACAACCCGTAGTATGGGTCTAGCTTATTGATACGTTCCATAAAACTCTACTTAAAATCCATTTTTTTTTTTACCGACAAAATTCGTGCGCAAACTATTTGGATTTGATTTTGCGCACGGATTTTTATGGCCCAAGTGTATCTTGTCTTTACCACGAATCATTTTCCCTTCTTAACAATAATTGTTGTTTTACCAATATTTTCGGGTTCCTTAATTTTCCTTCTTCCACATAAGGGAAATAAAGTAATTCGTTGGTATACTATATGTATTTGTATTCTAGAACTCCTTCTAATAACTTATGCATTCTGTTATCATTTCCAATCGGATGATTCATTAATCCAACTAGAGGAGGATTATAACTGGATCCATTTTTTTGATTTCCATTGGAGACTAGGGATAGATGGGCTCTCAATAGGACCCATTCTATTGACGGGATTCATCACTACTTTAGCTACCTTAGCGGCTTGGCCGGTTACTCGAGATTCTCGATTATTTAATTTCCTGATGTTAGCAATGTATAGTGGGCAAATCGGATTGTTTTCTTCTCGGGACCTTTTACTTTTTTTCCTCATGTGGGAGTTAGAATTAATCCCCGTTTATCTACTTGTATCTATGTGGGGAGGAAAAAAACGTCTCTACTCAGCTACAAAATTTATTTTGTACACGGCAGGGGGTTCTGTTTTTCTTTTACTGGGAGTTCTTGGTGTCGGTTTATATGGTTCTAATGAACCAACATTAAATTTGGACATATTATCCAACCAAACCTATCCCTTAGCTTTGGAAATACTATTCTATAGTGGATTTTTTATTGCTTTTGCTGTCAAATTACCAATCATACCACTACATACATGGTTACCAGATACCCATGGAGAAGCACACTATAGTACTTGTATGCTTCTAGCCGGAATCTTATTAAAAATGGGAGCGTATGGATTAGTTCGAATCAATATGGAATTATTTCCCCATGCTCATTCTATATTTTCTCCTTGGTTACTGATAGTAGGCGCAGTGCAAATAATCTATGCAGCTTCAACATCTTTGGGTCAACAGAATTTAAAAAAAAGAATAGCCTATTCCTCTGTATCTCATATGGGTTTCATAATTATAGGAATTGGTTCTATCACCGATATGGGACTCAACGGAGCGCTTTTACAAATAATCTCCCATGGATTTATTGGTGCTGCACTTTTTTTCTTGGCTGGAACAACTTATGATAGAATACGTCTTGTTTATCTTGACGAAATGGGTGGAATAGCTATCTCAATGCCAAAAATATTCACGATGTTCAGTAGCTTTTCAATGGCCTCTCTTGCATTACCAGGTATGAGTGGTTTTGTTGCCGAATTAATAGTATTTTTTGGATTAATTACTAGTGAAAAATATCTCTTACTAACAAAACTACTCATTACTTTTCTAATGGCAATTGGAATGATATTAACTCCTATTTATTTATTATCTATGTTACGTCAGATGTTCTATGGATACAAGATATTTAATGTTTCAAATTCCTATTTGTTTGATTCTGGACCACGAGAGTTATTTCTTTCGATCGCTATTTTTTTACCAATACTAGGTATTGGTATGTACCCCGATTTCGTTCTTTCACTCTCAGTCGAAAAGGTTGAAGCTATTCTATCTAATTTTTTTTATAGAAAGTTTGAATGAATTTTACAACCATTTCTCTTACAATGACAAGAAGAAGAAAAGGCCTTTTCTTCTTCTTGTCATACGTTAAGTTGAAATTCATTTTGAACTGGCGAGAACCCCAGCGAATCACTAACTATTTGATTCACCTCGTTCTTGCCAGTTCACACCAAATTCTTTGATCGTATATGCACCTTAGACTTTCCTATTCTAAGAACCCCCACATTCCATTCCACTATAATGAAAATGAACCATAACTATGTAGTCCTATTCCTAATAAATTAACCCCAAAATAGCATATCCAAATTATAAGAAATCCAATAGACGCCACAATTGCTGAATTTCTACCTTTCCATTTTTGATTTGTTCGAGTATGCAAATAAATTGCGAACACCAGCCAAGTAATAAAAGCCCAAGTTTCTTTTGGGTCCCAACTCCAATAGGATCCCCACGCTTCGTTAGCCCACACGGCTCCAGAAAGAATTCCTATGGTTAAAAAGATAAATCCTAGACTAATGACCCGATAACTCCAATAATCCAATTGTTCAATCAATTGCAACCTGTAATAATTTTTTGTAGAAAAAAAAGAAGTATTTTGTAAAAAATGACTTCGTTCAATCATTAATTCGATTTCACCCGACCCATTCAAATGGAATAAATGATTTTTTGTAGAAAATAAAGGTCTCTTTTTTCTAACTGTAACGACTAGAAGTGATACGGAAAATAATGATCCACACAAAAGGGCTGCATAGCCTAATATCATCATACTTACGTGCATTATTAACCACTGCGATTGCAGAGCGGGTACTAATATTGCGGATTTCTGTATTTCCGTTAAAAGACCTGAAGTAGCAAAGCCTTGAGTAAAAAGAGCACTGGGCCCAATTATTGTACTTAGAATATTTTTCTTTTTTTTGAAATATGGAACTATATGAATAAGGGAAAAACTCCATGACAGGAAGGTTAATGATTCATATAGATTACTTAGGGGAAAATGTCCTGAATAAATCCAACGGGTAACTAATAATCCCGTTATGCAAAAAAAATTTATTATCATGCCCCTTTCGGATGAATCATACAGTTTTACGATTTCATCAACATCAACAAAAAAGCTTATCAAATGAATTGTAATTAGAATTGCAACAATCGAAAAAGAAATCTGGGTGAATATATGTTCTAAGGTTGAAAATATCATAAAAATTTTAAAAGGAGGAATTCCTGAATTATAGAATCTAAATGTCCAATTAGATTCATTATAGGATTTTTTGACTTTTTTAGTCGATGACATGTTTAGTCGATGACATGCCGCCACTCGGACTCGAACCGAGATGCTCTCGCACTGCTTCCTAAGAGCAGCGTGTCTACCAATTTCACCATAGCGGCTTGTCTTGAACTGATAATAGCCTATGAATAAGCAATCGTCTAGATTTTATAAATCTATTGGATTGAATATTTTTTAGGAAAGAGTTAAAAGGATGAATAAAATTTCGTTTATATAGGTATTTGAAGGTTCATTGGTTTAGTTTAAGATCTTCATTTTTCGTGAATTTTATACTCCCCTCGTCTTGAATTTTTGTAACACTATATCTGCATTAAGATTAAGGGATAGAATCCAAAATAATTTTTTTTTATGAACTATTTTTTTTTTATTGAAAAAAGGGATTTTTGATCTTTCAAAATTTACACATAAGATTTCTATATCTATAGAAGAAAAATATCTTTTCTAAGTCTTTTTTGAATATCTTTCCTGAGTCTTTTTGGAGGGATTGATAAGAAGAGGATATGTCTGGATCCATATACGAATTCAAAGAAACTAAAAAAAAAAAAGGAAATTTCAAAATATATTGATGGGGAAAAAAGACTCCCCACCTTGGTAATGAAAAAATCAGTCAAATTCTATATCAAAAAATTTTTTTTTTACATTTTTCAATTAGGTTTGGGTAAAGTAAAGAGATAAATTCTTGTTCTACATATTCTAAGAATAGAAATCGGGAATTTTGGAAATGAGCTGAGTCTATTTTTGACTCAGGTTGATTCCTACGTTTTAGGCTTTATTACTTATTTTTTATTTGTTTGTTGTACAAAAAAACTTTTTGAATTCCCAGTAGAAAGAGATTTTCCCAAAGAAAAGGCTTTTAACGCTGCCCAATACCCCTTCCTTTTCCAACAATTTTTACGAATACGCTTTTTTGATGCAGAAGTACGTTTTTTTGGAACTGCCATTTCTTTTTTAAATTACTCATTGGTATAGCTGGATGTGAAAGACATTTAGTGTTTACAAAAAAAAGCAGCCTTTTGATAATTCATTATATTTTTTAGAGAATATTCTTTCAAATAAAAAAGAAAATATAGTAGTCAAAATCAAGAATATTTTTTTTTCATCCCTTAAAATATATGTCAAAAAAATTTCATTTTTATTGTTTTAGTGATAGGTTTCTTTAAAATTTTTTCCCATTCAAATCTATATTTTTCGAATTTATAGATCCCTATGCAATAGAAAAGGGAATTCATTGAACTTAATATATACAAAAATGCATATGAACTAGTTTTTCCTTCTCTTTACTGTCATATTGCATTTAGATGGAATATACAATACCTCAAAACCTCGGAAAGGGTAAAACTCCCTGTTTTTAGTATGTTTACTAAAAACTTTCTTAAATTGTTTGTCAAACTCGGAAAGAGACTTAATTTGATCCTTTCTTCGCGATTTTCAAATTCAAAAGAGACTTTAAAGTTTTTTTCCTATGATTTGACCAACTGTAACTTCTTGATTTGAATATTTGAAGTATTTAGCAGAAAGAATATATAAAAAGAAATACAAATTCAAAAAATTCTATTTATGTTCGCGCATATCTTGATTTTTTTATTGACTCTTTTCAAAAGAGAGAAAATCCGGCAAATCGGAAACCATTAAAAGGAATAAAGAATTATTAAGAAAAAACTTTTTTATGGAACAGACATATCAATATGCGTGGATCATACCTTTTGTTCCACTTCCAGTTCCCATGTTAATAGGAGTAGGACTTCTTCTTTTTCCGACAGCGACGAAAAATCTTCGTCGTATGTGGGCTTTTCCGAGTATTTTATTGTTAAGTATAGTCATGCTTTTTTCAACTAATTTGGCTATTCAGCAAATAAATAGCAATTTTATCTATCAATATGTCTGGTCTTGGACTCTCAATAATGATTTTTCTTTAGAATTAGGCTACTTGATCGATCCACTTACTTCTATTATGTCAATGTTAATCACTACTGTTGGAATTATGGTTCTTATTTATAGTGATAATTATATGGTTCACGATCAAGGTTACTTGAGATTTTTTGCTTATATGAGTTTTTTCAGTACTTCTATGTTGGGATTAGTTACTAGTTCCAATTTGATACAAATTTATATTTTTTGGGAATTGGTTGGGGTATGTTCCTATCTATTAATAGGTTTTTGGTTCACAAGACCTCTTGCCGCAAATGCTTGCCAAAAGGCATTTGTAACAAATCGCGTAGGAGATTTTGGTTTATTATTAGGAATTTTGGGTTTTTATTGGATAACCGGTAGTTTTGAATTTAGGGATTTATTCAAAATATTCAATAACTTGATTTTAAATAATGAAGTAAATTCTCCCTTTGTTATATTGTGTGCTGCTCTATTATTTGCTGGTGCAGTTGCTAAATCTGCACAATTTCCTCTTCATGTATGGTTAGCCGATGCTATGGAAGGACCCACTCCCATTTCAGCTCTTATACACGCTGCTACTATGGTGGCAGCGGGTATTTTTCTTGTAGCTCGTCTTCTTCCTCTTTTTATAGTTATACCCTATATAATGAATTTTATCTCGTTGATAGGTATAATAACAGTATTATTAGGAGCTACTTTAGCTCTTACTCAAAAAGACATTAAGAAGGGTTTAGCCTATTCGACAATGTCTCAATTGGGTTATATGATGTTAGCTCTAGGAATGGGGTCTTACCGAAGTGCTTTATTTCATTTGATTACTCATGCTTATTCAAAAGCATTATTATTTTTAGGGTCTGGATCTGTTATTCATTCAATGGAAACTGTTGTTGGATATTCTCCGGATAAAAGTCAAAATATGGTTCTTATGGGTGGGTTAACAAAATATACTCCTATTACCAAAACATCTTTTTTGTTAGGTACACTTTCACTTTGTGGTATTCCCCCTCTTGCTTGTTTTTGGTCTAAAGATGAAATTCTTAATGATAGTTGGTTATATTCGCCTATTTTCGCAATAATAGCTTGGGCCACGGCAGGATTAACAGCATTTTATATGTTTCGCATCTATTTACTTACTTTTGAGGGGCATTTAAATGTTTATTGTCAAAATTATAATGGTAAAAAAAATTCGGCTCTATATTTAATATCTATATGGGGTAAAGGGTATTCAAAAAAAATTCACAAAAATTTTCGTTTATTAAGAATGAAAAATGGAAGTTTGTCTTTTTTAAAAAAAAAAACATATCGAAGTAATGAGAATCTAAAAAAAAGAAATGCAGAACAATCTTTTATTAATATTTTGCATTTTGATTTTGAAAATAAAAAAGTTTCTCTATACCCCCATGAATCGGACAATACTATGTTATTTCCTTTATTTGTATTAGTTCTATTTACTTTGTTTGTTGGATCTCTGGGAATTCCTTTTAATCAAGAAGGAATTCCCGGAGATCTCGATATATTAGGTAAATTATTAGCTCCGTCTATCGACCTTTTACATCAACAATCAAAGGATTTTACTGATTTCTATGAATTTGGAAAAGATGCCATTTTTTCCGTTAGTATAGCTTTTGGGGGGATACTTCTAGCTTCTTTTTTATATAAACCCATTTTTTCACCCTTCAAGAATTTTGATTTAATAAATTTCTTTGTCTTAATAACTTCCAAAAGAAGTCGTTCGGACAAAATTGTCTATGGTTTTTACAATTGGTCATATAATCGTGCTTTTATAGATGTTTTTTATCAGAAGTTTTGTCTTTCTATGATAAGAAGATTTTCTCAATCCACTCGGTTTTTTGATACGCGAGTGATTGATGGGTTAGTCAACGGGGTTGCTCTTGTAAGTTTCTTGATAGTTTCACCCTTAAAATTGGTAGGACCCGGAAACATTCGTTTTTATATTTTTTTCTATTTCTCTTGTGTTTCCTTCTTCTTCTTTCTATTTTTTGTTGGGATAAATCCAACATTAGTCTAGGATTTATCTTTTTAACCATAGGAATTCTTTCTGGAGCCGTGTGGGCTAACGAAGCGTGGGGATCCTATTGGAGTTGGGACCCAAAAGAAACTTGGGCTTTTATTACTTGGCTGGTGTTCGCAATTTATTTGCATACTCGAACAAATCAAAAATGGAAAGGTAGAAATTCAGCAATTGTGGCGTCTATTGGATTTCTTATAATTTGGATATGCTATTTTGGGGTTAATTTATTAGGAATAGGACTACATAGTTATGGTTCATTTTCATTATAGTGGAATGGAATGTGGGGGTTCTTAGAATAGGAAAGTCTAAGGTGCATATACGATCAAAGAATTTGGTGTGAACTGGCAAGAACGAGGTGAATCAAATAGTTAGTGATTCGCTGGGGTTCTCGCCAGTTCAAAATGAATTTCAACTTAACGTATGACAAGAAGAAGAAAAGGCCTTTTCTTCTTCTTGTCATTGTAAGAGAAATGGTTGTAAAATTCATTCAAACTTTCTATAAAAAAAATTAGATAGAATAGCTTCAACCTTTTCGACTGAGAGTGAAAGAACGAAATCGGGGTACATACCAATACCTAGTATTGGTAAAAAAATAGCGATCGAAAGAAATAACTCTCGTGGTCCAGAATCAAACAAATAGGAATTTGAAACATTAAATATCTTGTATCCATAGAACATCTGACGTAACATAGATAATAAATAAATAGGAGTTAATATCATTCCAATTGCCATTAGAAAAGTAATGAGTAGTTTTGTTAGTAAGAGATATTTTTCACTAGTAATTAATCCAAAAAATACTATTAATTCGGCAACAAAACCACTCATACCTGGTAATGCAAGAGAGGCCATTGAAAAGCTACTGAACATCGTGAATATTTTTGGCATTGAGATAGCTATTCCACCCATTTCGTCAAGATAAACAAGACGTATTCTATCATAAGTTGTTCCAGCCAAGAAAAAAAGTGCAGCACCAATAAATCCATGGGAGATTATTTGTAAAAGCGCTCCGTTGAGTCCCATATCGGTGATAGAACCAATTCCTATAATTATGAAACCCATATGAGATACAGAGGAATAGGCTATTCTTTTTTTTAAATTCTGTTGACCCAAAGATGTTGAAGCTGCATAGATTATTTGCACTGCGCCTACTATCAGTAACCAAGGAGAAAATATAGAATGAGCATGGGGAAATAATTCCATATTGATTCGAACTAATCCATACGCTCCCATTTTTAATAAGATTCCGGCTAGAAGCATACAAGTACTATAGTGTGCTTCTCCATGGGTATCTGGTAACCATGTATGTAGTGGTATGATTGGTAATTTGACAGCAAAAGCAATAAAAAATCCACTATAGAATAGTATTTCCAAAGCTAAGGGATAGGTTTGGTTGGATAATATGTCCAAATTTAATGTTGGTTCATTAGAACCATATAAACCGACACCAAGAACTCCCAGTAAAAGAAAAACAGAACCCCCTGCCGTGTACAAAATAAATTTTGTAGCTGAGTAGAGACGTTTTTTTCCTCCCCACATAGATACAAGTAGATAAACGGGGATTAATTCTAACTCCCACATGAGGAAAAAAAGTAAAAGGTCCCGAGAAGAAAACAATCCGATTTGCCCACTATACATTGCTAACATCAGGAAATTAAATAATCGAGAATCTCGAGTAACCGGCCAAGCCGCTAAGGTAGCTAAAGTAGTGATGAATCCCGTCAATAGAATGGGTCCTATTGAGAGCCCATCTATCCCTAGTCTCCAATGGAAATCAAAAAAATGGATCCAGTTATAATCCTCCTCTAGTTGGATTAATGAATCATCCGATTGGAAATGATAACAGAATGCATAAGTTATTAGAAGGAGTTCTAGAATACAAATACATATAGTATACCAACGAATTACTTTATTTCCCTTATGTGGAAGAAGGAAAATTAAGGAACCCGAAAATATTGGTAAAACAACAATTATTGTTAAGAAGGGAAAATGATTCGTGGTAAAGACAAGATACACTTGGGCCATAAAAATCCGTGCGCAAAATCAAATCCAAATAGTTTGCGCACGAATTTTGTCGGTAAAAAAAAAAATGGATTTTAAGTAGAGTTTTATGGAACGTATCAATAAGCTAGACCCATACTACGGGTTGTTTCATGCCATAAATAAACCCGAACACTCAAGAAATCCGTTGGACAGGCGGATTCACATCTCTTACAACCAACACAGTCCTCAGTCCTTGGAGCAGAAGCTATTTGTTTAGCTTTACATCCGTCCCAGGGTATCATTTCTAATACATCGGTGGGGCAAGCTCGGACACATTGAGTACATCCTATACATGTATCATAAATCTTTACTGAGTGTGACATTGTATCTATACAATTTTTAACATCATGAATTTTCGGTCTAGTAAACTAACTTCTAAATCAATCTTGTAATTAGATACCAGACGAATCAATGAGTGATCAGAATCAATGGACTTGAATTGTTTATGATGAATTGTTTATGAACGAGCGCAAAAATCCTTTGATTTCTTATGTTTCGGCAAACATGATCATACCTTACCCATATCAAACCGTCCAGTCGGAAGTAATTTCTGAATATTCGAATTTTCTTTTCTATGATTCATATTATTTATTCAACAAATTGGATTGGTTAATACGAATGGATTTTCTATTACGATAAATGGATGAAACAATAGCTAATCCAATAGCTGCTTCAGCGGCTGCAATAGCTATAATAAAAATGGAGAAAATGTCTCCTCTTAATTGACGATCATCAAACATATCCGAAAACGTTACAAAATGGATATTAACCGAATTTAATATAAGTTCAAGACACATAAGGGCTCTAACCATATTTCGACTTGTGATCAATCCATAAATACCAATAGAAAATAAAAAGGCACTCAAAACAAGTACATGTTCGAGCATCATTACTCAACCCCTTATCAATCTTGATTCATTTCAATCTGAACAATAATTAAATCCAGTCGATTCTAATACGTATGGAAGAAAACAAGGGAATTGGTTGGGAATAGATCAATTCTAAAAAAAAGAAATTGAGTTGATTTTCGTTTTAGGTGGGCACTCAAATTAAGGGATTAGACACATTCTTTTTCCCTTGATTTAGTTGAGAATTCTTCCTTTAAAAGATTTATTATTATTGACGAGCTATAGCAATCGCACCGATTAAAGCGACTAAAAGAATTATTGAAATGAGTTCAAATGGAAGAAAAAAATCTGTTGATAAATGAATTCCAATTTGTTGACTATTACTTATCAAATCTTGCTCTAAAATATGGTTTGCTTTTGTAGTCCAAATGATCCCATACCAGGACGTATCTAGAATAATAGTAAGTAGTGAAATAAAAAGACTTGTACAAACCACTGAAGTAATTCCATCCCCAACGGTCCAAAGCTGAAAATCTTCGAAATCGTAATCTTCTGAACCATTCATGAACATGACAGCAAAAATAATTAAAACATTTATAGCTCCTACATAAATAAGGAGCTGCGCAGCAGCTACAAAATAAGAATTCGATAGAATATAGAATAAAGATATACAAAAAAGAACCAATCCCAATGAAAAGGCCGAATAAATTGGATTTGGAAATAAGACTACTCCCAGACTTCCTAATATAAGACCCGACCCCAGAAAAACTAAAAGAAAATCGTGTATTGGTCCAGGTAAATCCATTTTATTTTATAGAAAAAGTAAATCCAAATATTTCATGACTTTGTTGACCCGACCGGGAAAAGGGGAGTTATCCTATTTTTCTTTTTAGGATACTTCTTAATTGAAGAAAATGTGAATAGGGTGGTTGGTGTGGATTGAGGTAGATACAGTTATTGGTCTACTCTTATTATTTAATCATTATTCGAATAGAAATAAATTTTCTATCCAAATGAACCACGATTCTCGACAACCAATCGCTCGTTTATCTTGAACAAGCAAAAACCCGATTCCCTTAGATTCCAAAGGGATTGGGAATTTGGAAATGCAAGGGTTTTATACATTTTTGATTTGAGGTGAATTCGACGAAATTGTTCGAATTGTGTAATCGCCCGTTATGGACACCGGTAATCGACCTAAAGAAATTTGATTATAATTCAATTCGTGACGATCATAAGTAGAAAGTTCATATTCTTCAGTCATTGATAAACAATTTGTTGGACAATACTCAACGCAATTACCACAAAATATACAAATTCCAAAATCAATACTGTAATTAAGTAATCGTTTCTTTCGAATATCAGTTTCCAATTTCCAATCAACTACGGGTAGATCTATAGGACACACACGAACACATACTTCACAAGCAATGCATTTATCAAATTCAAAGTGTATTCGGCCCCGGAAACGCTCCGATGCAATGAATTTTTCGTAGGGGTATTGAATAGTTACAGGTAAACGATTTGCATGGGACAAGGTAATCATGAAACCTTGACCAATGTACCTGGCAGCTCGTATTGTTTGTTGACCAGAATTCAAGAGCTCGGTTAGCATAGGGAACATATCGGAATATCTATAAATAATTTCATACTTGTTTCTTTCTCTTGTTTGAGACAGGTTTTGAAGATAGAAAAATTCGAGTTCTTTACAGTGAAAAAAGTTGGGATGAAGTCGTTAATAATAGATTACCTAGAGAAATAGGTAAAAGAAATTTCCACCCAAGATTTAATAGTTGGTCCATCCTCAATCTCGGTAAAGTCCATCTTGTTGCAATAGAAATGAACAAGAACAGATAAGTTTTCGCTAATGTAATAAAGATACCTATTATTGTTCCAATAACTTGACTTCTTTTAGTTAGTTCAGGAACGAATATGTAGGGAATAGAAAGATTCCAACCTCCCAAGTAAAGAACTGTTACAAATAATGAAGAAACTAGTAGATTTAGATAGGAAGCAACATAAAATAAACCAAATTTTATACCTGAATATTCGGTTTGATAACCCGCTACTAATTCCTCTTCTGCTTCTGGTAAATCAAAAGGTAATCTCTCACACTCGGCTAAAGAAGAAATTAGAAAAACGATAAACCCTATAGGTTGACGCCACAAATTCCATCCCCAAAAACCGTATTTTGACTGCGCTTCAACTATATCAACTGTACTTGAACTGTTAGATAATCATAGTCGGCGATAACATCACTGTTCCCGTCGCTATTACAGAACCGTACATGAAATTTTCACCTCATACGGCTCCTCATAGGTCACAAAAAACTCTAAGGGCCTTTCAACATTTTTGATCTTGATCCCTTTGTGGGATCCATGATCAATAGAGAGTCAAACTCTTATCCTAAGGCCTAGAATTTAACCTATGAAATTCCGTCTGCTAGTTATAATAAAAATAAAGTGCTTCTGAATTAATCTCATCTTTTAAAAGTTTGTATTTTTCTTTGTTGATTAATAACTTTATCCTTGAATAAAAAACTTTTTTGAGGAATATCACAGAGATATTGCAACCTATTCTTTTTTTTTTTTTTTGATTACGAAATTAGATATTGTATTACCTAGCAAAGATTCTATTTCTATCGAAAAAATCGAAAAATTTATGAATAAAAAAGATCTCTTTTTGCAATTCTAGTCTTTCCACTTCTGTTCGTTCCTATTCTACTTTCTCGGGAAATAAGGGAGGGCGGCATTACCCAAATAAAAGATTTCTTCGTTCTTGATAGTTATTTACTTAATCGGTGAATAGGAAGATACTCTGGATCAAAATCTAGGGGAGTACTTCTTACGAATTTCTACCAACTTAAAGCCCCGATTCGAATTACTTTGGTAGAAATATCCTCTTGGAAAGGTTATCTAATCTCCATTACTAATCCTTTGTGTATCTTAGTCTTCCTAACCATCCACTCATTTTTTGAATCTTCCAGTAGGTTAATACTAATACCTCCATGGTAATAGATAGTAAAAACCCCGGGGGTTGATCTTTTGAACCCGCTTCAAGCCATGATTACTACTCAACCAATCTAACTTGGGGTAAAGGAAACATAAGAACTGATATTCTTTCCTTTGACTTAATTCTTGTACATAGGAAATGAGATTGAATGGCTTTAACAGCAAATTAGGAAGCCGTTTGATTTCACTCATCTAACTATCCGGTTTAGTTTATCAACCCCGACGATGAATAAAAAATAGATATTCAACTTTCTTGCTAGAAAGAAATATGGAAAGTTTATGTCTCACCGAATCACACGTAGAGATATTGATAATACACATAGAGTTAATGGTATTTCATAACTAATTGATTGAGCAGCAGCCCTTAATCCACCTAAAAAGGAATATTTATTATTTGATCCATATCCCGACATAAGAAGTCCAACGGGAGCAAGGCTTGAAATGGCGATCCATAAAAAAACACCAATACTAAGATCGGCTAGAATAAGTCGATAACTAAAAGGAATTACTGAATAACTTAGTAAAATGGATATCACTGCTATGGATGGCCCAATATTGAATAAACGAGTATCTCCTCTAGATGGAAGAAGATTCTCTTTGAAAAGTAATTTTGTCCCATCTGCTAGAGCTTGAAGAATTCCCAAAGGCCCGGCATATTCAGGTCCAATACGTTGTTGTATTCCTGCAGATATTTCTCTTTCTAACCAAACAATTACTAGTACACCTAGTGTGATTCCTAATACAAGAGTCAAAATAGGGATAAGTGTCCATAGTATCCCATAGACTTCTGTTAAGGATTCAAATCCGGAAAAAGAGTGGATAGCTTGTAGTTCTGTTGTATCAATTATCATTTCAACGATCGACTTCTCCCATAATGATATCTATGCTACCTAGTATCGTCATAATATCAGCCAATTTCATTCTTTTAACTAACTGAGGAAGAATTTGCAAGTTGATAAAACCCGGTGGTCGAATTTTCCATCTCCAAGGAAAAACACTCTGATCTCCTATCAGAAAAATTCCCAATTCCCCTTTTGGGGCTTCGACTCTTACATAAAGTTCTTGCTTGGGCAATTCAAACGTTGGAGAAGGTTTTTTACTAATAAATCGATAGTCAAAATCATTCCATTCCGGGTTTTTTATTCTATCAAAACGTCGTATTTCTAAATTTTCATATGGCCCTCCAGGAATTCCCTCTAAGGCCTGTTGAAGAATTTTTACGGATTCTGCCATTTCACCCATTCGTACTAAATAACGAGCTAATGAATCCCCCTCTTTTTGCCAGTGAACCTCCCAATCAAATTCGTCGTAACACTCATAACGATCAACTTTACGAAGATCCCATTCTATTCCGGAAGCTCGTAGCATTGGGCCTGATAAACCCCAATTTAGTGCTTCTTCTGCCTGAATAATGCCTATGCCTTCAACTCGTTCTAAAAAAATAGGATTCCGTGTAATAAGTTTTTGATATTCAGCAACGCCGATTAAAAAATAATCGCAAAATTCCAAACATTTATCTACCCAACCATGAGGTAAATCGGCAGCTACTCCTCCGATACGAAAATAATTATGCATCATACGCATACCGGTAGCAGCTTCGAATAGGTCATATATCAATTCTCGTTCTCTAAAAATATAGAAGAAAGGGGTCTGTGCCCCGATATCTGCCATAAAAGGGCCGAGCCATAACAAATGAGAAGCGATACGACTCAATTCCAACATAATAGTTCTTATATAGCTAGCCCTTTTAGGGACTTGAATATTGCCTAGCTGTTCGGGTGCGTTTACGGTTATTGCTTCTGTGAACATAGTCGCTAAATAATCCCAACGCGTTACATAAGGCAAGTATTGTATAATTGTTCGATTTTCCGCAATTTTCTCCATACCTCTATGTAAATAACCCAATATTGGTTCACAGTCGATAACATCTTCCCCATCGAGAGTCACGATCAGCCGAAGAACGCCGTGCATTGATGGGTGGTGAGGGCCCATATTTACTATCATGAGGTCTTTTCTTGTAGTTGGTGCAATCATAAGTTTTTTTTCCCGAGTCATTCTTCCATGCATTGTTTGAACGTAAAAAGAAGAGTTCGTCAAAATGAAAACGAATAAAAGTGCAAATGGTATTAGGCTTCAAGTTAACGAGTTTTTATCTCTCGAATATCTAACTCGCCAATTAATTCTTTATAACGTTCTCTATTTTTTTTTGACAAATAGGCCAGTAGTCGTTGACGTTTTCCCAAAATTTTCCGCAAACCTCTCTGAGATGAAGAGTCTTTTTTGTGTAATTCCAAATGCGAAGTAAGTTTACTTATCTTAGTGGTGAAAGTGAATACTTGAAATTCAACAGACCCCCTGTTTTCTGTGTTTTCTTTTTGAGAAATAACCGAAATGAATGAATTTTTTACCATAGAAAAATTCCCCCTTCCTTTTGAAAGATATGGATTTTACCGATCAGTAATAATAATGCCATTAATTTGAATTGGTATATACAAAAATCTAATTCCAAGTTATTTGAAAACTACTCCTTTTCTGAATTCAAATCAATCCATCCAAACTGGAATCGGATTGAGATAGAGGTAGAAAAGGAGTAGTCCATTTTTCCATTGAAGGGTTTAGACCTAAAAAAAAAAAAGTTCTATTGATTCATTTCGAGATTGAAGTCCTACATTATTCATTTAATATTGGATATATCCATGAAAGGGAAGACTCAAATGTGTGGTCCGCATATTTCTTTCATATACCCTATACCCCATACCCTATATTTTTTCCTATTTTCATATATACCCGTCTATCATATACTTTCTATTCTATATGATAGACGGGTATAGAGTTCTTATCTACGAATTTTCCATTTTCAATCGTGGATATAGATGTATCCTTAACATACTGAAACGACTGCCATTGTTGGTATTAAACCAATACCGATTCATACAGGCCAAATCTTCTAATCGATAATTAGGCCAAAGAAAGAGCTTTAATTTCATTAATGCATTTTCTTCTATATTAAGACCTTTATTCTCGGGCGAAGCTTGGTTGCTGTTTTTTCTGTTCTTTTCGTTCCAAAATAGGAGATTTCTATTTTCATCGTTTCGATACTTTGAATTCAATGAAATTAGAATTCTCAATTTTCTACGATGTCGAAACGATAAAATATTTTCAGGAATAAGGAAATCAAAATGATTCTTAGAAACATACCTTTCTTCTTGGTATTTTGGATTTGTTTGGTACTTACTCTTATCAACCAACGAAGTACTTATGGTTTGATACATCAAGAGTTGTCCATCAATTTTTCCAAACAGACGAATGGGTTCTATAATCAATATTCCCTTCTTCAGTAATTCCGCATGAGTTAGACTAGTTTGAATCGTCAGTCTATCCAAATCGATTTCTCTTGTTTGAATTGAAGATAAGAGAATTTTTCTTGGGTCCATTAGTCTAAGCAAGAGACAGTAGACCTCAATATTATTCATCAATTTTTCGTCCAAAGTACTGTCCCACCATTTACATTGAAAAAGTAAATAACGTTCCAGGAAGGAATCTAGTTGACTTTTTTTCTTTTTCTTCTTTTTCCTGTCCAATTTTACAGAATTTTCTTCACTAGATTTTTCTTGTGACAGAACAGATCCAAAATCTTCTCCTTTTTTGGGTTCTTCTTGATTTCCTTGCTTTTTTTTGAATTTTCTTTTTTTCTTTTCACTACTATTTTCATTTCCATTTCGATTTAAAAGAAGTAATTGATTTGGTCTAAACCAAGGTTTGGTCTTATATGCCTGATGAAATAAGACCAATTCTGGGAAGAACCAACCCTCTAGATTCGAGATAGAATAATTTAGCATTCTTTCATTCATTCCCATCCAATCAACAAAAACGTTGTGGAATTTTGGGAGATTGTCTGGAAGCCTAAAATAACAAATTTCAGAATATCCATTTTTAATAGATATTTGAAAATACTTATTAGTTTCCCGTTGAATATTTGGATTCCTGTTGGCATCGATCGTGATACAGGACTCAATATCCACTTTTTCTTTACGATACAAACTTTTCCAACGCAAATATTTTCTATTTACCATTTTTTCCACAGCTAGCATATCCACATAATTATAGATAGGGGTGGTTTTCAGAATATCATAAAGTGGGTCCTTGTGCGTGTTACAAGAAAGCTCTCCGTTCTTATTTCCTTGAAATTTTTCGGAGTTAAGAAATTTATTTGCTAAAAGATCATATCGATAAGATTTGTGAAAATTTTCTTTTTGATTCGCTAATTTGTATACTTCCCTTTTTTTTTTTGAATCACTTACTTGGTCTGTTTCATATGAATTGCATTTGCTTAATTTTTCCTTTGTAGCTATACAATGGGAAGTATTTCGCCATTTTTCAGGCATTAATCTCGACCATATGATCGACGATAAATTGTATGGAGAATACCCTCTTAACCACTTTTTCCATTGATTTTGTTCATAATTCCTAAGTTTCTTATCATTTAATTTTAATTTTGAATGAACCATTCCTTGTTTTTCCAAAGAATCCTTTATTTCGGGCTTAAGAAACAAAGAGATTCCTTGATATTGAAGAACAGGTCTTAATTTATGCAAATTACTAACTTGCATTTGGGATAATTTGTAAAATACATAGGCTTGTGATACGCAAGATAAGTCAAAAAAAATATGTAAATTGCTTTTCATATCCCTAATCTTATCAAGGGATTTTTTAAAGGGAATGAGATTTTTCTTTTTTTTATTACTACTAGTATTCTTAAATGTTAGGTCCAGGGATAGAAAAATTAGCTCTATGCAGTTATTCATCATTTTGTCAATTAGGGTTCTTAACCTAATTTGAGTAGAAATATCCAAATTTGAATGATCTACAACAAAATTTAAAAGAAACCGTATATCACGTACAATACAAAGTAAAATAGAATAAATCTTAAACCAACCTTCAAACATAATATATAAAATCAATTTCCATATCCTTAGTAAATAAAATTTACTAAATAAAACAAACTCTTCTATATAATAGATAGTAGATTTCCATACCCCTGATAGTTTCCATTCACTCCTAGAAAAAAATCTGTGCCGAGATAGTAGTTCAATGAAAATTTTCAAATAAAGGGGAAATTTAGAAATGAATCGAACAGTTCTTCTTTTGAATATTTTCCATTTTTCTAAGAATTTAGCATTAAATGTTTTGTTAGGACTAGTATCATTTTTCCTTTTCTTCTTTCTAATTCTTTTTATTCTTTCTATTTGATTTCTAATTTTCCCTATTCGCTCAGTCAGATCTTTTATTTTTTTTTCTGTCAATGAAGAATTTGTCAAACCCGGCGATACTGTTTGACCAAAAGATTGGTTAATTATTTGATTGCTAATTATGGAATCTTTTTCTTCTTGAATTTCATTCGATTCATAGATTTCTACTTTTCTTAATTGAATTGGGTTTTCTTTGGAAACTTTTGCAAGTATTTTTTTTTTTCCTTTGAAATAGTTCTTTTTCATTTTTCGAACTTTTTTTCCCAGTTCTTTCAAAACAGGTTTCCAAAAGGAAGGTCGTTTTTCGGGAAAACCAAAAGGATGTTTAGCTTCGAGTCCAAAAACCGTTAAAAAACGGAAATCCTCTTTTTCTTGATAAGATCTTAATTTGCGTTTGTGCGAAGGTTTCAGACGGAAAGGGAATAATATTTTGATCTGAAGACCTTCTATGAACCAATTTTCAGGCAATTCTGTTTCTGATAATGGCGTTCCATTATAAGTACATTTAAGATGCATCTCTCTATTCCATTCCCGAAAATCCTCAGACCATTCAGGACGTTGGGATAGGGATATACGCCCAAGATTTTTTGCAATTATAAACGAAGGTAAGAGAATATATTTTCTAAAAATAGATTGAATTAGCAACAAACAAGCTCTTATTCCTTGCCCATAAGTATGGGCATTATCCCAAGCTTCCGCTATCTTCATTCGCGCCTCTTCCTCTAGTATCTCCATCTCTTTTTTTTCTTCGTCTTCGTCTTCTATTTCTATTCTATTTTCTTCTCTTTTTGTTTGTTCGTTTGTAGACTCTACAATTTGGAATGCTTCCCCTTTCCACACCCTATTTCTAAAAATGGATTTAATCAATTCAAACATATTAGATGTTAAAGAAAAGAAAATGGATTTTTTGATTCTGTACACAAAAAGGGGGGAATGCGCATTTCCTTGAAACACTTTCCAAATAACTACTTTGCGCCTTTGCGCCCGCACAGACCCCTTGATTAGATCTCGATCAAAGTCCGGTTGTTCTAAATAGCGTGTCGTAGACATTTCTTCCATTTCATCAGGATCATCTTTATCATCTTTGATATCAGTAAAAATCACTACCTCTTTGGCTTCTCTTGAACGAATTTCAAAATCTTCGGGAATATCTTGAAATTCTCCTGATTGTTGTTCTAACTCAGTGATTAATTTGTATTCCCATCGAGGAATTTTTTTACTGATTTCGTTTATTTTATTTTGACTTATGTTTCTGTTTTGACTATTAGCATCATTAGCATCATCATGTAGGAAAAATAATACTTTTTTTAAAAAAAGCATTTCATGTTTTCTTTTTAACTTTTCTAATTTTGCTCTTTCTGCCTTTGGTCTTTCGAACTTTTCTTTTTCGAACTTTTCTTTTTCGGACTTTTCTTTTTCGAACTTTTTCTTATTCTGATAATAATTTTGATCTAGCCAATCAAGGGTATACCAAGAAGTAACTAGAGAGCCACAGCCAAAGTTTAGGTAAGCGTAATACTCGTCTAGTTTTTCTTCTAGAGCGTACTCTATTTTCCGAATAAAGTCTCCCAGATAACCCATATGTTCATACCTCACATGTGCGTAACCAGTCCTCATCAAAAGATCCCAATTAAAATGGGATTTCGATAGAATGTCTTCATAACATTTTAGACACACATTCTTTAAATTCCTGAAGCCTATCAAATTAGACAAATAAGAGGTACCAGGAGCTGTATGCCTCCAAAACGTACATTGCACAGCTATCGCGTAGTGGATATTTCCCGCGACAATAGCCTGTAACCGAGCCAAACAAATCCATTTGTGAGTGTTGAGCACAAGGCGAAAAGTATCAACGACGGGAGGAAGAAACTTTTCAATGACCGTGTCAACGATCTTGTCAATGATCGGTAATTCCTCATTTTTGATATCCTCCGCATAAATCTTTCGCTCTTTATTCTGTATCTCTATAAATTCTCCTAGTTTATCGGTGTACGGAACGAGGATTTGATGCAATTTATTTATCCGAAAATTTTGAAAAAATTTTTTTTTCGAAGTTTTTTTCAGGATTGCATTTTTTTCGATTGTTTTTCGACGCGATCCGCTCAATAAAGGATCATACCTTTTTGGTAAGTATTTGTTTCTAGAATCATCATTACATAATCGAGTTCTTGTTTCGAGTCTATTCAAAAAACTAGATTTTTTCTCGAGAGATTTGATTCGATTTAGAAATGCTTTTTTTTCTTTTCTTTCTTTTTTTTCGTTGGTAAAAATCCAAAAATCGTATGGGTCCGGTGGATTATCATCGAAGAAATAAGGCCACAGTTCCGGGGATAACAGCCTTCTTTTTAGCCTTTCCAAAAAAATCGATACACTAGCAGGACACGTAAAAGTCATTCGATATTTTCCATCACTTTTACATCGGTCAAAAAAATAATGTGACATTTCATTTCGGATAGCTTGTTCAAATTTATCGTTTTTTATGTAGCGAAGGGGTCGATTCCACTGATTGAAATCGAAAAGAAGAGTGGCAAGATTTTTTTCAAAGAAAAAAGGGTCGTTATTTGCCATTTTTTTCGGAAAAATGGTAGAATTTTCATGATTTTTATTGCTATTCACTCGAATTTCTTCCGTTTCATCGATTTTGTTCGGATCCGCCCTTTCTTCGGAAAAAGAAGAAGGATCTTCTTCATCGGATGTTTCTATTTCTACATCTATTTCTTCCGTTTTTGTTGAGGGTTTGATGGGGAACGGTATTCTGCTTAAAGAGTAGGCGCAGGTCATAAATAAGAGAATACTAAAGATCCGAATTCGCAATTTTGCCACAAGGTACTTATTAGATCGAATGAACTTATTCGATTTAATCAAATTATTTTGCTGGATCCAGACTAATCCCGATCCAAGCCATTTCCTGAATAAAATATGACAAATTACCCAACCAATTAACCAACCAACAAAACTACTTGTTAGAAATAAGATCTTATTGTTGCATC